AAATCGAGTCAATGCAGAGGAAATGAATACATTTATATACTATTTAGTAAGTGCAATAGATAAAGCATAATCTGGATTATGTCAATCACTTGGATCTTACGGAGCCAGTTCATATCATATACGACAAGACCGGATCTGATCATAGAAAGGATTCTCTTCAAACGAACCAGCCTATCCTCTGTATGGGGCTTACGCGATGGTTGGAACCAAGACACATTTATTTTTGTTGTAAATTCAAATGTGGCAGATAAGGGCATATATCTGCACGGCCCGATCAATAGTTCAAGTCACACACTCCCATAATCCATTTTATCTTCGGAGAATTCGCTTCAACTATAAGTGTCCAAAATATATAATATATATTTTTGTATAGTGGAAGAGAAATATCCAAATACATGTCTTATTTTTTTCAATAATCCATATTTGTAGCAATAAAATCCTATTGTTCCTACCTCAAGTGATAAATGATTGATTCAAAATAGTATAGAGCGTTCTTTATAAAGTTTATAAAGGGCCCGAAATACCTTGTTTACGTATCATTGGGAAGTGCATTAACATAAATACGGCAGTAAGAAGAGGTAATACAAAAGTGTGTAAACTATAAAAACGGGTTAAAGTCGATTGTCCCACACTAGCACTTCCGCGTAATAACTCTACCAGGGGCGATCCTATTACAGGAATAGCATCAGGCACGCCCGTTACAATTTTGACTGCCCAATAACCAATTTGGTCCCAAGGTAAGGAATAACCAGTTACACCAAAAGATGCGGTCAATACACCCAAAACGACACCTGTAACCCACGTTAATTCACGGGGTTTTTTAAAACCACCAGTGAGATATACACGAAATACGTGTAGAATCATCATTAGGACCATCATACTTGCCGACCATCGATGAACTGATCGGATTAACCAACCAAAGTTCGCTTCAGTCATTATATATTGAACAGAAGCAAAAGCCTCTGTAACGGTCGGACGATAATAAAAAGTCATAGCAAACCCTGTAGCTACTTGTACTAAAAAACAAGTAAGCGTAATTCCTCCTAGACAATAAAATATGTTGACGTGAGGAGGAACATATTTACTAGTTATATCATCTGCAATTGCCTGAATCTCAAGACGTTCTTCGAACCAATCATAGATTTTATTGAGATAGGTAAACCAAGAAGACCCCCCCCGAGAACCGTATATGAAAATTTCATCTCGTACGGCTCAAACAGAAACACCCCAATACTATAGTTCGAACGGATGTATGGAATATAAAATTTTAAATTTATTAATTCTACGATTCCTTTTTTTCTTAAGATATGAAAGAATAAAAAACCCCAAAACTATTCCTTGTGGTTATAATGCCAAAAAATCAAGTCGGCTCGTTCATCTCGATATTGCTCGTTAAGGCCTCTTGAATCTTCTATTTCCCTATTTTGTTTGGTGTTATTTATGTGTAATGCGACTTTACTGCTGTTTTTTATTGATTTTATTTATAGGAATTCTCTTGTTAAGACCCTATGAATCGATTAAAACCGCAGATTCATACTAGAACCACGATGATTTAATAAAACCTTCTAAAACTAAGTCCCAAAATTCCCTGAGTAAGAACGATTGGATCATCACTTATTCAATGACTAGATCTAATGACTAAAAAAATCTTTGTCCTTTGATCAAAATAAGCCTAAACAGAAGTTTGAAAAATAAATTCTATTTATAACATAACTTCTAACTCTTTAAAAAAGTTTTGAAGTCCGGCCACGAGGTCTAACTATTAAGTATGAATCATAGTTCTAATAGTAATATATTTCATATATTCCGTGCTCCAGATACGAAAATGAATACCTGACGAAGTAAAACCATCTCTATCAAGATGACAGCTATTCTCTGTACTAGCCATAGAATCAATTATACCAAGTCACACACTCATATTCCGGAAATACAGAAAAAAAGAAATTCCACGGTCAAACTACCAAAATAGAATAAGATAAAAAAAAAGAAAACTAAATGCAATGTTTCACTTTGTAGTCAAAAAGCTAGGTAATGGTTCTTGTAAATCTAATTCATAATTCCATCGAGTAAAATGGACGAATTATAAATCTCCAAAATAATAGATAAAAATACTGCAAATAGAGCCATTGCGAGACCCATCAAAGGAGTAGTTCCCCAACCAGGAGCTACCTTACCATATTCTGAATTCAATGGTTTCAATAAACCCCCGGCACGGGTTCGTTTTGGGCGGCCAGATCTAGAACTACCCTCAACGGTTTGTGTAGCCATAATATTTTATATTCATTAAGATCTGTTGACTTTGTATACCATTCCGTTGTAAATAAATGATCTTATCATAGATCCATTGTGGTCTTAAAACTATATAATGTGTTAAAACTATATAATAATGGAAACAGCAACCCTAGTTGCCATCTTTTTATCTGGTTTACTTGTAAGTTTTACTGGGTACGCCTTATATACTGCGTTTGGGCAACCCTCTCAACAACTAAGAGATCCGTTCGAGGAACACGGGGACTAGTTAAAGTAATGATCCTCCAATTATCGGGAGGATCATTACTTTCAATTGAGATAATGAAAAATCATTTCCCCTTTTTTATTTTTTGGTTGGAACTTTAGGCGGTTCGCGAAAAAAAATAGCGAAAAAAATTATTCCTAGAGTTGAGACTAAAAGGAATGTATAAACCAATGCTTCCATAGATTCGATCGTGGTTTACAATTATAGCTTCCATATCTGTTTAGTTTGGATCGTCTCCCGGATAAAGAAAGAACAAAAATCAAAGAAAGGGCAGCGAGTCAAATGTCAAATCAAGATTTATCCGGTACCCCGACCTTATAGTCAGTCAAATAAAATAAAAACAAAAAAAAAAGTACCAAAACAATATGTATCAAACTACCTGTCTTCTTGTAGTTGGATCTCCAAGTTTTTGGAATGCCCCAAATTCCACTTGAGCATCTAAATCCGGATCAATACCAGCAAAAACATCCCGAAACAAGGTTCTAGCACCATGCCAAATGTGTCCGAAGAAGAAAAGCAAAGCAAACGAAGCATGCCCAAAGGTAAACCAACCCCTTGGACTGCTACGAAAAACACCATCAGATTTCAAAGTAGCACGGTCTAATTCAAAAATTTCACCCAATTGAGCACGTCTAGCATATTTTTTCACAGTAGCAGGGTCGCTATAACTGACTCCATTCAGTTCGCCGCCATAGAACTCAACAGTTACGCCTACTTGTTCGACACTATATTTTGATTCTGCCCTTCTAAAAGGAACATCGGCTCTAACAATTCCGTCCCCATCGACCAAAACAACTGGAAATGTTTCAAAAAACGTTGGCATACGACGTACAAAAAGTTCATGCCCCTCTTTATCTCTAAAGATAGGATGTCCTAACCACCCAACAGCTATTCCATCCCCGCTGTCCATCGAGCCCGCTCTGAATAATCCTCCCTTTGCCGGATTATTGCCGATGTAATCATAAAAAGCCAGTTTTTCAGGAATTTTCGACCAAGCTTCGGATAAACTTTGATTTTCGGCTAAGCCAGCACTAATTCTTCTATATATTTCTTGTTGGAAGTATCCTTGATCCCATTGATAGCGTGTGGGACCAAACAATTCAATCGGGGTAGTTGCTGAACCATACCACATAGTTCCAGCAACGACAAAAGCTGCAAAAAATACAGCAGCAATACTACTGGAAAGTACTGTTTCAATATTCCCCATGCGTAATCCTTTGTATAGGCGTTGGGGTGGACGAACACTAAGATGAAATAAACCTGCCAATATGCCTAAAGTCCCTGCTGCAATATGATGAGAAGCTATTCCTCCCGGAACAAAAGGATCAAAACCCTCCACACCCCACGCTGGATTTACGGCCTGTACCCTTCCGGTTAGCCCATAAGGATCGGACACCCATATTCCAGGACCATACAATCCTGTTACATGAAATGCACCAAAACCAAAGCAAGCCACCCCTGAGAGAAATAAATGAATTCCAAAGATCTTAGGCAAATCCAAAGAGGGTTTTCCTGTACGATCATCAGTAAATATTGCTAGATCCCAATACACCCAATGCCAGATAGCTGCCAAAAAACACAAGCCAGAAAACACAATATGTGCCCCGGCCACACCTTCGTAACTCCAAATACCCGGATTGCTTACAGTACCCCCTGTGATACTCCAACCGCCCCACGAATTCGTTATTCCTAAACGAGTCATGAAGGGTATAACGAACATACCCTGTCTCCACATTGGATCAAGAACAGGATCAGAGGGATCAAAAACGGCTAATTCGTATAGAGCCATCGAACCGGCCCAACCAGCAACCAGAGCCGTATGCATTATATGGACAGCAATCAAACGACCTGGATCATTCAATACGACGGTATGAACACGATACCAAGGCAAACCCATGTAAAACCTCTTTATTAACGAAAAATAGACACAATGTAACTTTATTGCATTGGAAAAAGCTATGCTCTGGACCCCCTTTTTTAGGGGATTCTATCGGGGAAAGAATTAATATTTGTTTGATGCTTTTCGTAATAATTACTTTTAGTAATAATGAAACTATTTTGTTCCTACGAACAAAAAGAAGCAGATCTATTCTATACTCGATAAGTAACAATACGCAATGGTAAGGGGGTTGATACCATTTTATATGAGTGAATGCATATGTATTTGTTCATCATTCAAAGAAATCATTTGTAAGAATCATCATTCAAAGAAATCATTTGTAAGAATTTTCCGTTATTCATTTTGTTTTATTATTTTATGAACTTAATAAATCTCTGGATAAAATAGGATACTAAAATTAATAGTATTAAGCCACTAAACGCATTGTTACGCTTTCACATCAAAGTGAGATTATAGTACTTAATTTTTCTTTTATTTTATGCCTATTGGTGTTCCAAGAGTACCCTTTCGAAGTCCTGGAGAGGAAGATGCAGTGTGGATTGACGTATAGTGCGACTTGTCAGATATATTGGGCATACGGTATTTCCCCGTTCTCTTCCCCGATCGAGATATCCCCTCTTTCGCCCGAGAAAGATTAATTCAATTATCAAAAATTTGGAGCGTGAAGTGCAATTAGGTCCGTTTTTTAGGGAGGGTATACGGATTAATATTATCAATTATAATAATTTATGGTTGACTTGATTAGAACAATCAAATGACGTATCAGGCTCCGTTTAGAAAAAAAACCAATTGGTAATAAATCTATTTATGATTACGACTTAATATCATATTTATATTATATTTTAGTTATTTTTATTTTTTTTATCTAAAAAAAAAGTGATATCAGGAAGACATGAAATAAAAAAAAAAATAGGTAAGTCGTAGTGAAAGGACATGGTATTGGAGCATTTGTCCTATATGTACAAATAAAAATCGGGCGGATCTTTACTCGGAGTAGAGCATAAACCTAAAAAAATTGAAGAAGCCCAGTGAGGAACAAGAAAATTACATCGCGATTTAGATTGTATCTCGATGAAACAATACATCAATGAAAAGTTAGTCAGATAAGCTTAGCTATTTTTTTAGATAAACAAAACAGACCAAAACCCATATTTCTTAAAAAATGAAAGAAAAGTCCATTTTATTTTATAAGTTCAAAAACCTGTTATGAAAAAAAAGCTAGAATCTACACATTGATTCCTTTTTTTAATTCTTTTTGTTGAACCGTATGCATCAAAAGGTGCATGTACGGTTTCTAAGGGATACCGTTTTATCCCAACCAACCGACTTTATCGAGAAAGATTGCTTTTTTTAGGCCAAGGGGTTGATAACGAGATCTCGAATCAACTTATTGGTCTTATGGTATATCTCAGCATAGAGGATGAGACCAAAGATCTGTATTTGTTTATAAACTCTCCTGGCGGATGGGTAATACCCGGAGTCGCTATTTATGATACTATGCAATTTGTGCGACCAGATATACAGACAGTATGCATGGGATTAGCTGCTTCGATGGGGTCTTTTATTCTTGTCGGAGGGGAAATTACCAAACGTCTAGCATTCCCTCACGCTCGGCGCCAATGAGTTTTTTAGTTGATTTGAGAAAAAAAAAGACAACTATGCCTTCGCCCTATATGAAATATTAAGTAATAATAGCATGGCACTTCGAATTCGATATTTAAAATGTTTTTTAAACCCTTAGATTACGTATCGAAACAGTAGTATGAGATAAAAAGGCATTTTCCATTTTAGTCAATCTATCGGAAGGCCTATTTCAGCGTCACAAACTTATTTGTTTTCATACCAGGGCGATAACAATATTTAGGTTATAAAAGAAAATAAATCTTGTTTTTTTATTAAAAAAAAAAAAAGAAACTTTGGGATTGCTAAATAACAAACGAAATAAATATATAAAGCAACGGAACCGTCATAGTATTTTTATAGGATTTTTGAACTACTATAAAAAGAAGGGTGGTTATTGGATCATTTACTAACCTAAGTCTCATAGACCCTATCATTTAGTTTCTATGTAAGTAAGGTAAAAAAAAGGCGAATTCCATTATAGAGCCGTATGCAATGCGCAAAAGATGCCTGTACGGTTGTTCAATTATATCTTTTTTATTTTGATTATTCTTTATCTACTCACCTTTCACTTTCATCATGAGAGATAGAAGAAACATTTTTTATGTTATATCATATATTATATTATATCATCAGGGTAATGATCCATCAACCTGCTAGTTCTTTTTATGAGGCACAGACGGGAGAGTTTGTCCTGGAAGCGGAAGAACTACTTAAGCTGCGCGAAACCATCACAAGGGTTTATGCACAAAGGACAGGCAAACCTTTATGGGTTGTATCCGAAGATATGGAAAGAGATGTTTTTATGTCAGCAACAGAAGCCCAAGCTCATGGAATTGTTGATCTTGTAGCGACTGAATAAAAAAGAAAAAGAACAAGGATTTCACATAAATTCGTGTTTATCTTCTTACACGATTTACTATTCTATATTCAAAATTTCTTAACATAGAAATAAAAAATATAGAAAAAAAAATTCCTAAGTATCCGGTTAAGATCGATCTAAACCAGCCCATTATCTATATGATTCAACATGCCAACTATTAAACAACTTATTAGAAATGCAAGACAGCCAATCAGAAATGTCACGAAATCCCCCGCTCTTGGAGGATGTCCTCAACGACGAGGAACATGTACTAGGGTGTATGTGCGACTCGTTCAGACGGTGGACTAGGAGAAAACACTTGATCCAATATCACCGATCCGTACCAGTGAGTAGGATAGAATGGACGAACTCCATTGAATATTCAATAGCTTAAAAAAAAAGATCTATCCTTCGATTGGGGTATGAAATTTATGGTTCCCATTGGTGCAAATCCAATCACCTTAAATTCAAATTTAAGATAAGATGAAAAAGGATTCCCCATTAATAGCAAACGGTATTCATTAAGCAGGGGAAATTTTTTTTAAGGTACAAAATTAAAGCCTTATTCGTGCACGAACGGACTAACAGGGTCAGCTACTCAGCAAATCTTCATAATTAAATACCGTTACTGTATAAATGGATCTCGTTGTGAAAGACCCAGTACTAAATAATTTTGGGTAGAGCCAATAGAGTGTGAACTGTACAAGTTAACAATAACATTGATTAAATGAAGGAAAGGCTCCGGTGTATAGAGAAGACCTCCCCGTTTAAGAAGTAACCATAAAAACGACGGAACCCACTAGAATTCATTTTTATTTATTTTTAATTTACTATGTGTTTTTGATACTTAATATCAATACAATTTTTATTTCTAGGCAAAATGCCTAAAAATAAATCGTGGTCGGGAAGGTTAGAGTAGCAAAAGCCATTGGAATTTTTATTTTATACATTGGAAGAATCCGTTTTGTTATTAATAGACTAGGACACGGGAAGGGAGTAACTGAACGAAAGGAAATCAATTAGTTATTCATCAAAGTTTCATTTATTCAATGACCAGAATTAAACGAGGGTATATTGCTCGAAGACGTAGAACAAAAATCCGTTTATTTGCATCAACTTTTCGAGGGGCTCATTCAAGACTTACTCGGACTATTACTCAACAGAAAATAAGAGCTTTAGTTTCGGCTCATCGGGATAGGAGTAGACAAAAGAGAGATTTTCGTCGTTTGTGGATCACTCGTATAAATGCAGTAATTCGAGATAATCAAGTATACTTTAGTTATAGTAAATTAATACACAGTTTGTACAAGAAACAGTTGCTTCTTAATCGTAAAATACTTGCACAAATAGCTATATTAAATAAGAGTTGTCTTTATATGATTTCCAATGAGATCATAAAATAAAGAGAGTGAAATAAATCCGTTGGGATGGTTTAAATGGAGTTCCCTGTAGAATGAACTCTGAGAAGGTAGAGTAGAAATTAGTATGATAAAATATGAAACCGTCATCAAAATGAAAATGAAGAAACACGTTCAATAAAAAATATTTCTTATTCTTTTTCCCCCGTTTTTTTTTTCTAAAAATAAGAAATAAAGATTTGATTGTCTTGTCGTTTGAAAAAAAAAAAAAAGAGTCAATCCACATTTGAGTTTGGATTGGTATATTTTTGATTCCATTCAAGAGTCAGCCTATTTTTTTCTGGTTCTAAGACCGGGAGTTCTAACGGTTGACTCGCTTCTTTCAAATTGTTTCTCATTATTAAGAAAAGGTAACGGAGATAAAATACGAGCTTGTTTTATAGCAATAGTAATTAATCGTTGTTGTTTTAAGGTCAATCGATTCACCCGTCTAGATAATATTTTTCCTTGTTCGCTAATAAATCGACTAATTAAACTCATGTTTCTATAATCAATTCGATCCCCCGATTGAATCGGAGGCAAACGCCTACGAAAAGATCGCTTGGATTTAAGAAGTACTCGCTTGGATTTATCCATGGTTTGTTTATTCCTTATCCTATCCTATTTCTTAATTTTCCATCACGGTTGATCTGATCGAAATAGGATTTGGTTTCTTTATATTTAAATTAATATATATTGTTATATATTATATATATCTAATATGTCATTTTTTTTTATTCCTTAGAACGGAGTACTGACACACGAGCGACTGGTTAGATCTATTTCTTTATCTCCCCGTGAATCGTATGTTTATAACAACAGGGACAGAATTTTTTTAATTCCAATCGAATCGGCGTATTATGTCGATTCTTTTGAGTAATATATCTGGAAATGCCCGTTGATTCCTTATTAAGACGATTTCGAACACAACTGGTACATTCCAAAATCACCGTTACTCGGACATCTTTACCCTTGGCCATGAGCCTCCTTTAGTTTTTTATTCATTCAATTCTTTAAATTTCCGATCCGAAATGAGGAAGAAGAAAGGAACAAAAAAGCAGGTAACTCGAAATCTAATTATGAAAGAAAGATTTCGTTGCAATAAATCAATATATTAATATATATAGTAATATAAGGATTTCTAACTATATTACTAGATTTATAATTTAAAATTACCGAACAACATTTCATTTTTATTTAAGTATCTTGTATGATATTGTTGCCCCAACCATCACATTTTATTCTATTTTTTATTAATTTTATTTTAATTTGAGCCCGGCTCAAATTACTAGTTTTACTGAGGGGGAATCCCTTTTTTCTTTTTCTAACATATATTCGAAAAAAAGAAGGGAAGGGATTAGTTACAGATATTTGATTCTATCTCTAATACCCTCCCCCCCCTACCATATCAATAACTAGAATTAAAAAAAGGGGAATATCAACGCATCCGGAAAAAAACGATTGATCTCTATCAATAAACCTGCTAAAGATACGAACCATAGAGTACTTATTACCGGTGCCACGGAGAGATATGTTTTTAGATCTCGCATTTTTAATTCTCCTCCTTATTTAATTATTTCTAATACATAATGCTAATACATATATAACCAGATGTGTATATGTACTTAATGACTGACCGCTTTTATTTGTACGCGGAATCCCTAATTCAAGTTGAAATGTACAAAATAGATAGTATTTTTCGTAAT